TTGATGAGGATTTGGTTCATCCCACACGTACCCGTCATGGGCATCCTGCTTTTCTATGTTTTATAGACTTGTATGTAACTATTGAGAGTCGAGATATTCTACATAATGTGAATATTCCAACAAAAAGTTTGATTTTAGTTCAAAATGATCAATATGTAGAATCAGAACAAGTGATTGCCGAGATTCGTACCGGAACGTCCACTTTTCATTTTAAAGAGAGAGTTCAAAAACATATTTATTCTGAGTCAGAAGGAGAAATGCACTGGAGTACTGATGGCTATCATGCGACCGAATATCCGTATAGTAATGTTCATTTATTACCAAAAACAAGTCATTTATGGATATTAGCAGGAGGTCTATGCAGATCCAATATAGTGTCTTTTTCACTCCACAAGGATCAAGATCAAATGAATGCTAATTCTTTTTCTCTCGAAGAAAGATATATTTTTGATCTCTCACTGACTAATGATCAAGTAAGACATAAATTGTTGGATACTTTTGGTAAAAAATATAGGGAAATTTTTGATTATTCAAAACCTTATCGAATTATATCCAAGGGTCATTGTAATCTCATAGAGCCTTCTACTTATATTCGTCAAGAGAATTCCTTGGCGAAAAAGCGAAGAAATAGATTCGTGATTCCCTTACAATATGATCAAGAACAAGAAAAGAAACTAATACCCTGTTTTGGTATTTCGATTCAAATACCTATAAATGGTATTTTACGTAGAAATAGTATTATTGCTTATTTTGATGATCCGCGATACAGAAGAAGCAGTTCGGGAATTACTAAATATGGGATTGTCGAAGTAGATTCAATCGTAAAAAAAGAGGATTTGATTGAGTATCGAGGAGCAAAAGAATTTAGTCCGAAATACCAAATGCAAATGAAAGTAGATCGATTTTTTTTCATTCCCGAGGAAGTGCATATTTTACCCGGATCTTCGCCCATAATGGTCCGGAACAATAGTATCATTGGAGTAGATACACGACTTGCTTTAAATATAAATACAAGAAGTCGAATAGGTGGATTAGTCCGAGTGGAGAGAAAAAAAAAAAGTATGGAACTGAAAATATTTTCTGGAGATATTCATTTTTCTGGAGAGGTGGATAAAATATCTAGGCACAGTGGCATTTTGATACCACCAGGAATGGAAAAAAAAAATTATAAAGGATCAAAAAAATTGAAAAATTGGATCTATGTCCAACGGATTACACCTACCAAAAAAAAGTATTTTGTTTTGGTTCGGCCCGTAGTCACATATGAAATAGCTGATGGGATAAATTTAGCAACACTTTTCTCTCAGGATCTCTTGCAAGAAAAGGATAATGTCCAACTTCGAATTGTCAATTATATACTTTATGGAAATGGCAAGTCAATTCGAGGAATTTCTCACACAAGTATTCAATTAGTTCGGGCTTGCTTAGTATTGACTTGGGACCAAGAAAAAAAGAGTTCTATAGAAGAAGAGGTTCATGCTTCTTTTGTTGAAATAAGGGCAAATGATCTGCTTCGTGATTTCATCCGAATTGAGTTAGTAAAGTCCACTATTTCGTATACCGAAAAAAGGTATGATACGGCAGGTTCAGGATTTATTTCCAATAATGAATTAGATCGTACCCATAGAAATCCTTTTGATTCCAAGGCGAAGATTCAATTATTTCCCCAACATAAGGGAACTCTTGGTACGTTGTTGAATCGAAATAAGGAATGCCAATCTTTCATAATTTTGTCATCATCCAATTGTTCTCAAATTGGCCCCTTCAATACTTCGAGATATAATAATACGACAAAAGAATCGGATCCCATGACTCCAATTAGGTATTTGTTGGGTCCTTTAGGTACTATTGTACCTAAAATAGTAAAATTTTGTTCATTTTACTATTTAAGAACTTATAATCAAGTCTTTTTAAAGAAAGATTTTTTATTTGAAAATTTTCAACAGACTTTCCAAGTGCTTCAAGTACTTCCATTTAAATACTGTTTCCTAGATGAAAATAGTAGGATTTATAATCCCGATTCATGCAGTAACATCATTTGGAATTCATTCCATTCGAATTGGTGTTTTCTCCATCACGATTCTTGTGAAGAGGCATGGACAATAATTAGTCTTGGACAATTCCTTTGTAAAAATGTATGTCTATTGAAATACGGATCACGCATAAAAAAATCTGGTCAAATTTTCATTGTTCATGTTGACTCTTTAGTTATAAGATCAGCTAAGCCCTATTTGGTCACTCCAGGAGCAACCGTACATGGCCATTATGGGGAAACCTTTTCTGAAGGAAATACATTAATTACATTTATATATGAAAAATCGAGATCTGGTGACATAACACAAGGTCTTCCGAAAGTGGAACAAATCTTAGAAGTTCGTTCGATTGATTCAATATCGATGAACCTCGAAAGAAGAGTTGAAGGTTGGGACGAACGTATCCGAAGAATTCTTGGGATCCCCTGGGGATTCTTGATTGGAGCTGAATTAACCATAGCCCAAAGTCGTATCTCTTTGGTTAATAAGATCCAAAAGGTTTATCGATCCCAGGGGGTACAGATCCATAATAGACATATAGAGATTATTGTACGTCAAGTAACATCAAGAGTTTTGGTTTCAGAAGATGGAATGTCTAATGTTTTTTTACCTGGGGAACTTATTGGATTGTTGCGAGCAGAGCGAGCAGGGCGCGTTTTGGACGAAGCGATCTTTTATCGGGCAATCTTATTGGGAATAACGAAGTCATCTCTGAATACTCAAAGTTTCATATCCGAAGCGAGTTTTCAAGAAACTTCTCGAGTTTTAGCAAAAGCTGCTCTACGAGGTCGTATTGATTGGTTGAAAGGCCTGAAAGAGAACGTTGTTTTGGGGGGGATTATACCAGTTGGTACCGGATTCAAAAAATTAGTACATCGTTCAAAGCAAGACAAAAACATTCATTTGAAAATAAAAAGGAAGAATCTATTTGAGTTGGAAATGAGAGATATTTTGTTACACCATAGAGAATTATTTTGTTCTTATTCCCCAAACACTTTCCATGAGACATCAGACCAATCATTTACGTAATTTAATTTACTAATTCCTAAAAATAGGTTCATTCTTTTTACTTTAACTCTCTGGTCCAATTATGGATTTCGTAATCAATGAAATCAAAAATAAAGAATGAAATTCATGGTTTGGGTCGTAGATCAAAGGTCAATCCTGGTAGAAGGTTCCGTTGGAACAATTATTTATTTCACAAGGTAATGAATCTCTTTGAAAAAAAAAATAAAAAGAGAAAGTGTGGGAAAATGGGAAGACGATATTGGAACATCAATTTGGAAGAAATGATGGAAGCAGGAGTTCATTTTGGTCATGGTACTAATAAATGGAATCCTAGAATGGCTCCTTACATCTCTGCAAAGCGTAAAGGTATTCATATTACAAATCTTACTATAACCGCTCGTTTTTTATCAGAAGCCTGCGATTTAGTTTTTGATGCAGCAAGTAGGGGAAAAAAATTCTTAATCGTTGGCACCAAAAAGAAAGCAGCGGATTTAGTAGCATCAGCAGCAATAAGGGCTCGATGCCATTATGTTAATAAAAAATGGCTTGGTGGTATGTTAACGAATTGGTCTACTACAGAAACAAGACTTCAGAAATTCAGGGACTTAAGAGCAGAACAAAAGATGGGGAAACTCAATCGTCTTCCCAAAGGAGATGCAGCAATGTTGAAGAGAAAGTTATCTACCTTGCAAACATATCTGGGTGGGATCAAATATATGACGGGATTACCCGATATTGTAATTATCGTTGATCAGCAAGAAGAATATACGGTTCTTCGAGAATGTGTTATTTTGGGTATTCCGACGATTTGTTTAATCGATACAAATTGTGACCCAGATCTTGCAGATATTTCTATTCCAGCCAACGATGATGCTATAGCTTCGATTCGATTGATTCTTACAAAATTAGTATCTGCAATTTGTGAGGGCCGTTCTAGTTATATAAAAAATGGTTGAATATCTTATCATTACTCTTATCATTAAGAAGAAGAAAGAAGAAGATTAGTTTGTTTTTGCTGAACTCTCTTTGATTGTTGCTATTTTGGTTTGCATCTTTTGGAGTTTGAACTATGTTTTGAATATTGAAGAATATTTAAAAGATAAAATGATTGGTATTTTTTTTATGTGATTTCTTGGTATCCGAAATATACGATTCATAACTTAAATTCATGAATGAACATAGATGAATTGAGAAAGAGATGGTTGAATTTGAATCAAAATAATTACTTTTTTGAAGTTTGATTTCTTTTAGAGGACAATATGAATTTTATACTATGTTCCATTAAAACACTCAAAGGATTATACGATATATCAGGTGTAGAAGTAGGCCAACATTTATATTGGCAAATAGGAGGTTTACAAATTCATGCCCAAGTACTTATCACTTCTTGGGTTGTAATTGCTATCTTATTAGGTTCAGTCATCATAGCTGTTCGAAATCCACAAACCATTCCGACCGACGGTCAGAATTTCTTCGAATATGTCCTTGAATTTATTCAAGACTTGAGCAAAACTCAGATTGGAGAGGAGTATGGTCCTTGGGTTCCTTTTATAGGAACGATGTTCCTATTTATTTTTGTTTCTAACTGGTCAGGTGCTCTTTTACCTTGGAAAATCATAAAGTTACCTCATGGGGAGTTAGCTGCGCCCACGAATGATATAAATACTACTGTTGCTTTAGCTTTACCCACGTCAGTGGCATATTTCTATGCGGGTCTTAGCAAAAAAGGATTGGGATATTTTGGGAAATACATTCAACCAACTCCAATACTTTTACCAATTAATATTCTAGAAGATTTCACAAAACCTTTATCTCTTAGTTTTCGACTTTTCGGGAATATATTGGCTGATGAATTAGTGGTTGTTGTTCTTGTTTCTTTAGTGCCTTCAGTAGTTCCTATACCTGTCATGTTTCTTGGATTATTTACAAGCGGTATTCAAGCTCTTATTTTTGCAACTTTGGCTGCGGCTTATATAGGTGAATCCATGGAGGGTCATCATTGACTAACTTTCAAAATAGTTTTTTTTTGAAGCTTATCCCAATTCAAGGGGGGTTCAATATAATCCACTAGGTTGGAGAATAAAATGCAAATAGCTACATGTATGTATATATGAAGAAAGATAGATGAAATTTGGAAGAGAAAGAAGGGTCGGGACTCCTACTACATATATGTATATGTAATGCCTATGAGTATAAATCCTTATGTATGTTTCGAAGAATGGTTCCAGAATACGATTTAATAGAATAAAAAGTGCAGGTGATTTACGTTATGGAAGAATAAAAGTATATGTTATTTACTAGTTAGATAGTAATTACCCCTATCTCTTTTTTTTTAGTCCACTGCATTTAGATGAATTTCCATATCAGTCCTTTTTCTATTTTGTCTGTGATTGTGAATTGAATGAAAAATGAAAGAGAAAGAATAGAATAGTTTCTAAACAAGGAAACGCAATGACTAAAACTGTATACATATTAGATAAGGTAGAAAGTAAAAAAGGTATATCGAAGTAGTTCTGACAATTCAGTAATATTCTGAATTCCATTTGGAGCTTTTAGTTACTTCGACCCGATAGATTTTGGTGATAAAGATCAAAAAATAAAAAATAAGTGTAGTAAAAAGTAAATAGTAAAAGTAGAAGTAGAAAAATAAGTAGATTAAGTACTAATTCATTGGTTGGTTGTATCATTAACCATTTCTTTTTTTGGTGCAAGGAACTTACCATGAATCCACTTATTTCTGCTGCTTCCGTTATTGCTGCTGGATTGGCTGTAGGGCTTGCTTCTATCGGACCTGGGGTCGGTCAAGGTACTGCTGCGGGCCAAGCCGTAGAAGGTATTGCGAGACAACCAGAAGCAGAGGGTAAAATACGAGGTACTTTATTACTTAGTCTGGCTTTTATGGAAGCTTTAACAATTTATGGACTGGTCGTGGCATTAGCTCTTTTATTTGCAAATCCTTTTGTTTAATGTCTAATTTCATCGTAGAATAAAAACATAACCATAAATAATAAATTTGAGAATTCTCAAATTCCATTTAAGAATAATAAGCGGAGTGATACAAAAAGAACTCTGTTCTTTGTTAGTCCTATCTATAAGGGGAGAGCTTATGAAAAATATAACCGATTCTTTTGTTTCCGTGGAGCACTGGCCCTCCGCTGGGAGTTTCGAGCTTAATACCGATATTTTAGCAACAAATCCAATAAATCTAAGCGTAGTGCTGGGTGTATTGATTTTTTTTGGAAAGGGAGTGTGTGCGAGTTGTGTATTTCAAGAATAGGTTGGATTTCACCGGCTGCACTTTCTTTATATTTATGTATTCTTTTTTATAGCAGAAATAGGAACAAAGGGTGCATAATCTCGACGAATTACTTCGGAATTGGATTTCATTCAGAGATCATATGTAAGAACCATAGCATTTCGTGACTAATTGATAAATGAACTTTGATTCTCTTCTCTATCAACCAATAATGTTGAGGTCTTTTACATGGTTAAAGATAAATTGTTTGAAGTCCAGGCACAGTATAGTATGGTACTCTTTCTACCGCTACGTTAGTAACAAAAAGGTTTAAAGATGATAAAAAAGGAATAATTGGGAATTTATCCGATGTAGAACACTCATATGGATAAAATTATTTGAACCATTAACTGGAAAGATGGGTATCTCCCCCCCTTTTTTTATCCACTGCCGAATCGACGACCTATGTATTCTATTTGTATAAAAAAGAGAATTTTTTGGATAAAAAAACTGAAATCTCATTCTAATAATAATGATAATGAAGTTCCAAATTCTATTCAATTATATATTATCTATTATAATTTTGATCTAATTTATCATAGCATATAAAGAAGAAAGAATAGAATTCTTTTTTCTTTAAAATATTTTTTTTTTCTTTTTGGAAATAAGTTGTAAATAAAGAACAAATAAAGAAACAACTTTGCTGACAATTTTTTATTTTTTGTCTGGTCTGAAGAGTCCTCCTAAGATTCTGATGTTAGATCAGTTTCGATATACGAACAGAAAAGAGAGGATACGCTCATTCCGTTCAAAGATATGGGGAATGCCCATCAATCAAAGAAAAGATAAAAGAAACAATTGAGCGTGAGAGCCAAATGAATCGAAAGATTCATGTTTGGTTCGGGAAGAGATATTATAGTTGTGAAATGAATGGAAAGATAATCTACTTTCATTAAATGATTTATTAGATAAGCGAAAACAGAGGATCTTGAGTACTATTCGAAATTCAGAAGAATTACGTAAAAGAGCCATTGAACAGCTCGAAAGAGCTCGGGTTAGATTACGGAAAGTGGAAATCGAAGCAGATGAGTATCGAACGAATGGATACTCCGAGATAGAACGAGAAAAAGTAAATTTGATTAATGCTACTTGCAATAGTTTGGAACGATTAGAAAATTACAAAAATGAAACTCTTTTTTTTGAAAAACAAAGAGCAATTAATCA